GGCCGACGCCCCCCGCATTGATCTATATCACTTCAGAAGAAACGATATATAAGTACTTACCTTCTCCTTGGTGAGTCGAAGTGGGGTTCCGCCCTCCCTTGCTTTGCGACCTAGGTATTCCGTTTCTGCTTTCCCAGACTTTTTGTAAAGAAGGGCCCCAGTCTTCCGTTTTTTCCAGCTATTTAAAAACTCCTGCTGGAGCTACTCGGCTAACTCTGGTTCTTTCGAAGAAGACCTTTTTTTTTAAAGAAAAATCAACACCTGGCTTGATCCAAAAATGGGTATTTGAATACTCAAGGGGATTGGGAGGACCAGCGAGGCGGGGGGAAAGAGCGATCGCAAATCTCACGAATCAATTCAAGAGTAAACGTATGCGGTGGCTCCTAAACGAACTTCTCTCCTACATTTGATCGCAACCAGGTACGTCTGGTCATTTTTTTTATAGTAAGAGGTACCATTTCTTTTCTCTGTCTCGCTATACAGGGCTTGATGTACAGTTTCCTCTTTTTTTTTGCATTTATGTTGATTTTCCTATAGTCACTTTCTGGTGCTGTGACTTCTGTAAGCCCTCCTTCAGATGAAGCGGCTAAAGCGTGAGTCTCTACTGCTCCGAAAACTAAGGATTCAGAAAGGTAGACAGCAAATGGGGTCTCACAGAGTCCTCTAGTTCTGGCCCAACTTCCTACTAAGTTCCTACGGGCGTTGGAAGCGTTGACGATCGCTTCGCACCTTGTGGACATGACTACTATTTAGCTGTGCTTGATTAGTCCTCGCATGACTCTTCTTCATACTGATTTCAATCCGATTCGTCGACTCGGATATCAATACCTTATACTGATCATGGAAGCTAGTGTGGCCAATGTGTCAGCAAACTTCTTTTTCGTACTCGACAGATAATTGAAGGTAATCCGTCTGAACTTTAGGCGGATATCTTCCAGATACTGATGGTAGGCAATGAGCTTCTGATCTTTGGTTTTCCAATCACCAGTTGTCTGAAAGATGATAAGTGACGAATCTCCATATACAGAAATCCCCTTAATTCTCAAGTCGAGGGCGCTTCTTTGAAGCGCCTGTAATACACGCAGAAAATATTCTGCGAGATTGTTTGTGCAAAAGAACCTCAACTTTACAGCTATGGGAATATAGGCTCCTTTTGGCGAGCTTTAAGATAGCATGTAGAAAGGGACCGCCCAAGGTGCTTTCTTTCAAACTCCACGGACTTATATGATGAAGCAGCATATCATATTTTAGACTATGATCTTTCTATTGATGATAATAGCACAGATGAGATTCAAGAATGGATTAATAGAGTACGAACTGATCCAAAATTGTTGGCGGACTTGTATAAACAATACAAGTAAGTTTGTGGTAAGTAATGGGTTGATACAGCAGTCCTAGGGGATGGCATTTGTTCGGTGTCTCGGAGTTGTATTTTTGGCTAGAGAGGGTCCAAAGTCAGGCAGTGAAAAGAGCAGGACTTCTTTCACGCACTGAAAGGAAGGCCCTTGTCATGGCGAGTTTGCTTTGGTTTGGCTTGCTTCCATGATAAGGGGAAGGGGAGAAGAGGTGGAAGAAAAGGCTCGGGATGGATTTAGGAGTCTTTGTGCGAGCCGTATGCGGTGAGAGTCGCACGTACGGTAACGAGGGGGGTTCGCGTCTATACGTGTAGTGTGGTGGTTGGGCCTACCCACCCTATTTGTTCCATGATCTATGGGTCTACTGGAGCTACCCACTTCGATCAATTAGCCAAGATTTTGACCGGATACGAAATCACTGGTGCTCGATCTAGTGGTATTTTTATGGGGATTCTTTCTATCGCTGTAGGATTCCTATTCAAGATCAGTGCAGTTCCTTTTCGGGCGGCTGTAGGACGGACGGCCGCCTATAGGTGGTAGGGTAGGGTGGGTGGTACCGCTCAGATTGCGGCCAATCTTCCTAACCTCGCGCGGGCCGGGCTTAGAGCGCGTGAAACTCATCACTACCTCGTAAGGGCATTGAGACCATAGCATGTTAAACGAAAGCGCCGCTTTCTCTGTAGTGTTGTCACACAGCTGCCCGCCTAGCAGAGCCACCCGCTCTGTAGTGTTGTCACACAAGATAAGCACGCCGCCCGCCGGCTGGCCGGGCGAATCTAAGTTCTCTTCCGGTCAACTGTCCACCCAGTCAAGTGCAAAAAACACAGTAGAATCACGCAACGCACGCTGCTGGTGTGCTTCCTGCCCGCGAGGAAAGAAAGAAGAGCGACAAGGTTTAGTTCAGATTTGACTGTTTGCAGCATGGGAGCAAATTCCCCAAAAAATCCCTGGGAACAATGAAAAAAAAGATATCTCGGTAACGAAAACTATAGGGGGCTGTATTGGCGAGATCCAACGGTGAAAAGCTGCCCAAAAGAAAAACCGCCTGGAAGTCCGAGGACCTTTAGTACCCTACCCCCCAACCAGCAGCCTTCGCGCCAAGCAAGACCGCCCTTGTCCCTTTCCTTTCTCCATTCCGCCTCTTTCTTTGCTTTATTCTAATAGAGTCTAAGGCAAAGCAAAAGTCAGTGGTTCGTATGCCTACTTGACGAAAGGGAACGCACTTTGTTTCGTTTCCAGGGTTATGGATTGGATCGTTTCCGCCAACGAAATGAACGCGGAGCCCGTTCTGAATGCTTCTCCGATCCGGGGCTCGCAAAGAGAATAAAAGAAAATGCTGCTCTCCTTCCCTCTGTCTTTTCTCGCTTTGAATATTTTCCCCTCTAACGCGGGCCGGGCGGCGGGGGAAGGAAAACGCTTTCGGAGATCGAGAGATTTTTTTTGTTTTTCATCAAAAACGAAGAAGGCCGAGGATGGCCTAGGGTGCGTGTTATCTGAAGGTAACACGCTTTTTCGACCGCGGCGGTGGTATGATTGCCGGGGCGTCTCCTCGTTCCGCCCGCTGGCCTATTGGGATAGCAGCCTTCGGGCTTTGCCTGCCCTTTCCTTTAAAAAGAATCAAAAAATCCGGCTCGGCCCGGGAAAGCGCTGACAACAACAGAAAGGAAGGGGTCCATGTAGCTGCTGCGCCCGCCCCTCTTCTTAGTGGGCAGCAGGTTCGGCATCTACTAGAAAAGATAGAATCCACTTCAGATAACCACGCCTCTGCTAGGCAGCGTGTGGAATGGCCGAGAGCGGACCTTTTTGGATATATAATCCAAGTCGAGAGTGGAGTTACGGGAACAGCCGTCTGATGGAAAACTACTTTCACGTTCGGTTCAGAGAGCACTTTTTTCGTTGAGAATTCCTCGTTCCCTTTCGTGTGAATTCCCCAGCGGCGAATTCTAAACTTGTGGGGCCCCATCTCTCGAGCCCTGAAGAAACCCCCCCTTCGGACTCCATCTCTCTTTTTACTCTATATATGTGGGCACCTGATATCTATGAGGGTTCACCCACCCCGGTTACAGCATTTCTTTCTATTGCGCCTAAAATCTCTATTTTTGCTAATATTTCACGTCTTTCTATTTATGGTTCCTATGGAGTTACATTGCAAAAAATCTTCTTTTTCTGCAGCATTGCTTCTATGATCTTAGGAGCACTGGCCGCCATGGCCCAAACGAAAGTAAAAAGACCTCTAGCTCATAGTTCAATTGGACATGTAGGTTATATTCGTACTGGTTTCTCATGTGGAACCATAGAAGGAATTCAATCACTACTAATTGGTATCTTTATTTATGCATTAATGACGATAGATGCATTCGCCATAGTTTCAGCATTACGGCAAACCCGTGTCAAATATATAGCGGATTTGGGCGCTCTAGCCAAAACGAATCCTATTTCGGCTATTACCTTCTCCATTACTATGTTCTCATACGCAGGAATACCCCCGTTAGCTGGCTTTTGTAGCAAATTCTATTTGTTCTTCGCCGCTTTGGGTTGTGGGGCTTACTTCCTAGCCCCAGTGGGAGTAGTGACTAGCGTTATAGGTTGTTGGGCGGCCGGAAGGTTGCCACGAGTAAGTCAGTTTGGGGGGCCGAAGGAAGTTCCCCGTGCACCGGACACGTAGCTTACCGAATCAGTTGCGACACGGATGGGAATGCATGCTACGAAAGATAGGGTCGAGTCTGATACATCAACCGTCTACTCAATATCCTTGTATGAGTCCACAATCACTACACGAGATGAACCTTGGTTTGGTGAATGGAAGTTGGCCTTAGGTGTAATAGGACTCCCAGTTACTGCGCGCGATCGTATACTGAGGTGCTCCCCGCCGGTTGTTGGAACGACGCGAGCCGGGCCAGGCCTCGATTCAGAAAGATGAAGGGCCCAAAAAAAGTAAAAAAGAAAGGGGGGTTACAAATTCCCCATCTCGTTGGGGGCGGAAAACGAATCGACATCTCGATGTGATACAGTCTTTTCTATTTTTGTTGGGAAAGAACGGCGAAGTCCATCCGAACCGTCCAATGAAGAATAAGAGGAGAGCAAAGCGCCAATGGCGCGCGAAGCGCATGCGGAGCAGACACGGAGAAAAATAAGTGTGGAGGAGAAGCAGCCGAGCTCATTCCCTTCGCTTCCTGGGCCAAAAGCAGTGCAGTCTTTCTTTTCAAAATCAAGGATTTGGGGCTTCTTGCTACGCTACTTAACTATAAAAATCCATTTTTTTTTATAATCTATATAAATAGAAAGATAGATCCATCCATCTATCCTATCCGATTTCCATTTTTATATATAAAAAAGAATCGATTTCATTCAACGTTTGATTCAAAGAACTGCGCTTAGTCCCCCCGCTCATGAAACGACTCTGCTGCAATGGATGGCAGGGGGTCCGTAGTACCAAAAGTGCTGGAGTGATCCAGTAGCCGGGAAGGGGCCTAGAAGTGCCTACTACTACACCATACTACACTTGGCTCTACACATTTACCGAGCTAACCCCTGTCCAGTGCCTGGCAGAGCTAACGGGGCCTTACTTATTCAGGGGGGAGAGTGGAGCCTCGAGAAGCACTGTTGAGAGAAAGATCCTTGGCCCCTCTTCATTCTCTACAGGGTTCAAAACCTTTCTTCAACATAGGTGACAACGAGCGAGGCAGAGATGGAAGAGATCGAACACGGAAATAAGAAGCAAGCTTGCCTTCCTTTTTGATTCTTTTTATTTATAGAGGGGGATGAAGAAAGTGGACAAAACAGACTCGCATTTCCCAGTCGAAAAGATGAGTTCCTTTTTCGTCTCGCATTTCTCATCGAACAAATACGGGGAAAGAATCATATTGAAAACGTTCCTAACCCAACTCCTTCCTTCGTGGAGCTGTGTATTGTAAGTGATCCGAACCCGCCCGGAGCGAGCCTCCCATAGAGGCAAGTGAAGTTGGTGAGCCGTATGATGGGCAACTATCTCCTGCGGTTCGGAGAGGACTCAGCTGTAAGTGAGTACCCCCTTGGTTTCGGGGTGGACCTTTTCACTCTATTTTATTATATACGCTTAGCGAAAAGAATGTTTTTTGATACACCTAGGACATGGATTCTATATGAACCAATGGATCGTAACAAGTCGTTACTACTAGCAATGACTTCCTCTTTCATTACTTCATCCTTTCTATATCCCTCTCCCTTGTTCTCAGTTACTCATCAAATGGCACTCAGTTCATATCTTTAAGTTCGATCATTGACAAGGTTCAAAGAAAGGGTGGGCCATTGATAAAGAATCGATTCCAAAACACAGTGCTAGCAGATGGCGGGCCTCCGCTTTTCTTTTCATTAATGAAACCTGCCTAGATTCAAATAAAAAAAATGAGGATTCTTCAGGCGTTTGCCTATTTTTGAAAAAGAAAAAAACGTGGGTGGCATTATGAGTGGGGTGTCAGTTAGAAAGGTTCTTACAATGTTCGTTCAATCAAAAAGCAGCATTCTTCTTTTTTTTTTACTTAAGGAGAGGGAGGAGAGTTTTCTAAGAAGGGCTTGGGACCTATGAACGAAAACGAAACAACACAACAAACATGATGAAATGAAGAAGAATGAACGGGAGGCGTCGGAGGAAGGACTGACGAACTACTTACTTGTGTTTGGTTAACTACTTTACTGACTTGGGGTTCTTTCTCGTAAGTGGTATACCTACACCCTGAACGCGCACTCACTATATCTATATACGTATACGTTGATAGCCTTTCGAAAAAAGGCCCACTAAATTGAATCAAGTTTTTTCAGGCACGTGTGCCTTTCGAGAAGCACTCTTAAAAACGATTTCCGATGTGCTTCCAATGTAGAAAGTAGCTCCCAAATGGAAATTTGTGCTGGGATGCTTTTGAGCTGGGAAGCCACATCATACACGGAAGACTTTGGATCCGCCTTTTCAGACTTTGCTTCCATTATTAGGGAAGGCCGGGCCCGATCTTTCTTAAGAGTGTATTTGGCTGCGTGTGCCCAATTTCTACGCATTGACTGGTTATTTGAGGTAGGGAGGGATTCACGAGAGCTGGGCACGCGAGTTGGATCTCTATAACCAAAGACGGTGGTGCCCCTAGTATCACTACAGTGGATCCAGAGAAAGGATTTTGTTGGGGAGATGGATTGCGAAACAACGGGTGTGACGGCGAATTGGTGAAGGATGGATAGCCGGGAATGATCACAGGTGTAGGAGTTGGGAAAGAACTCAGATGGGACCTCGGAGGCAAGGTCTCGTAGAGACTGGCAGCACTAAGGGACTAATCACGTTCACCTCATCTGATGCTGAAGAAATCAGGTGTACTAGATCTTCTTGTCCCTATACATCCTATATGAGATTCACAGATGCGCTGCTCCCTACCAGTTCACTTACCGAATGTGGCGGGAGAGGGTTTTGGAAAATGGAGTTGGAACTGCTGGGGGATGAAGAGATCACTACTTTGCCTTCTTCAATGATTTCACGGATGTAATGCAATTTTTCTGCAATTTGCTTTGTCCTATTGTGATAAACCGTGTTCTTGGCCAAAGAACACATGCTCACAAGAGAAATCCATGGGTTTAGAGTCTATACCTATCTCACGCATTCCACTTTGAAGCCACACCGCTTCCTTGCAAGCTTCCGTCAACGCTATATACTCGGCCTCGGTAGTCGGCAACGCCCCTAGCACATTCATGAGGCGATTGAAGCTTTGACACCCTGGACCATTCCCAAACCGAAATACATAAGCCGGACCTCCTTTTGTCGAGATCACCGGAAAAATTTGCATAAAAAAAGCATGCATGAGTTCCGAACTTTTGCTATATATTGAATAACCACTTGTGCCTCTCAAATAACGAAGGGCCCACTTGGCGGCCTCCCAATGAGCTTTACCCGGATTCGCCATAAACCGACTTAGAACACCAACCGAATAAGCAATATCCGGTCTAGTACATACCATGGCAAAGATAAAGCTTCCCACAAGGCTCGCATAAGAAACTCGATCCATCATCTTCTTTTCCTCTTCCGAACAATCCCCGGGGCCCGAGAAAGCTGATTAGGGGATTATCGGCCCGGCCTCAGCAACAAAAATATTTAGAGAGAAAAAGTAGGTTTAAAGATCAGAGAGAGGAA